TGCTGGTATATACCGAAATTCCGTTATGGTCCAATTCTGACCGATAATAAATACCGGGGCTTTGCAGTATTTGATTGATCACAATTCTGTATATTCCGTTTACGATAAAAGTTCCCAGGGAATTCATTAGAGGAATGTTTCCAATAAAAATTGTTTGCTCTTGCATATCCCTACTGGTTTTCCAAATTAACCCCGCGGATACATATAATTCAGAAGAATAAGTAAGTGATTCATACACAGCATCTCTTTCTTTTAGCAACGGTTCCACCAATTGATATCTTTCCACAAATAATTGAAATTCAATTTCTTGATCTGTATCTTCAATCTTGGGAACCTTATAAAGTTCTTCTGTCAAGCCCTGATCAATGAACCTACAAAATCCTTCAAATTGTATCTGATTAAGCCCAGGTATTGTCGACATTCCCTCATTTCCATCCCGGAACATTTGAAACGAATTTCCCATTTATAGAAAAATCTCATTATTAGCGCATTCTTCATCGAATCGTATAGATCAACCCAATGCCGATGGAATTTTTATTCTGTTTACTGAATCACATAAAATTTTACCCTATTCCATACTAGATATGTCCATATAAGGACAGGATGAAATATGTATGAATGGGGAGAGAGAATTTTCTACTCAAGTAAAATTTTGGAATTGAATTTGTAAGAGAAGAGATGAAAGAAATTGATAAAAAATTCTTGGAACCAAAATTCTGCTGCTTAGATTTATGGGCTTTACAATATACTATATCAGAATCAGAACAAAAATGATTCAATTACTACTATTATAATGATTTTTATTTATAATGATATTACCTGGATACCGGAAAAATAAACGGATTCTCGATTTGATCTGTTTGCCGAGAGAAATATAGAATAATCAGAAACAGTACAACGTTTTTGTCTTACTTAACCCCTTTTGGGATTTCGTTATAAAAAAAAATTGCCGAGAAAAGAAAGAGATTGACGAATTCTCTTATTATTACTTTACTAGAATTCGTAAAATACACTTGGGAAGCGGGTTGTATTTTGTTGTATTTATTAAACATGTGTAGCTATCTTTTATACATCCCTCTGTCTGTCTCCCCTTTTTTTCTTTTATTGCAATTCTATTCGGGGCAGCGCGGGTGGTGGTTTATTCAAATTTATACTTTTTTCGTCAATCGATTCAATGAAAAATTGAAGTACGATATTTTCGGAAAATTATCTATTCACATTATATTCTATTTTCTATTTGAGTATCCGATTCTCTATCCGGGCAAGTTCTGTTCTGGTTCCGGGGTTTCCTTTACATATAGAAAGATTTTTTATATAATATTTATATAATATATAATCATAAAAATCCTAATCATATTAATAATATAGAATTAGAATCGAAATTGAGAAAAATGGAAATTAATAAAGATTTTTGAAAAGAATCAATTCAATCAATAATAATTAGGTATTTTTTTGACTTTCTTATGTCATTAGGGAAACAAACAAATAAAAAAATCATTCATGAATTCGCAGTCAAGTCACAAATCAATAGTTAATGGTTCAATTTTTTGATGAATTTTTTGATGAAGGAAAGTCAAAACTTTCCTTTTCAATGGAAAGGGTAGGGGAAGTTTTTAGGTATTGTGTATTTTGCGATACTTATACAATCAAAAGGGCCGATATAATTAAAAAGGGGAATGGTTTCTTTTGGTTAAGGCAAACAGGATTCAAGATGCAAGTAAAAAAAAACAAATTCAGCAATCCCCTCAAACCAAAAAGGGGTAATATTGTCATCTTTTTTTTTGGCGACATGGCCGAGCGGTAAGGCGGAGGACTGCAAATCCTTTTTTCCCCGGTTCAAATCTGGGTGTCGCCTGGTTAACAAAAGACCTAAAACCCCCCTTTTTTGATATAACTCACCTAAATATTCTCCAGCAGAGGGGGCTGTTGATACGCGCTTGATTCGAAGCATATGGAAATTCTCGCAAAGATCCATAACTTTTTGTGTAGAGGATTCAAAAAAATTTTCGTACTATGAAGGGAGTCGAGAAGTCTTGATAGTCTTTCCATTACTAATGGAATGGGATATTTACTGACTGGGCCTTGAATTCGATTGGATAACCAAAGGGGAGTCTAACTGTTAGTATGGAGAAACAACTTTGGTCTACAAACTCACGAATGTCTTTGAGTACTCCAATAGGCCATCAATATTTGATTGTCGAATTCCGTTTTTTCACTTTTTTTATGAATGAATTCTGAAGGTTAACAAAAGAAGAGGTCTTGTTATTCCCACACGATAGAATGCTATATTTAGTAAGACTCCCTTGTTCACGGGGGTCGTTGCATATTTTGCTTGTACTTAATCTGTCCCAATTCTATTTTATTTAAAATTTCTTATATTATTAAGTGCGTTTATTGGATTGTTTCATTAAATAAAGAATTGAGGGTAACAATCCCCTTTTGACTATGCACCCTGGATTTCACTATTATTAGTGAACAAGAATGGAATAATTCCTTCGTATTCATAGAGATAGGGGACATAATTCACATGGATATAGTAAGTCTCGCTTGGGCTGCTTTAATGGTAGTCTTTACATTTTCCCTTTCGCTCGTTGTATGGGGGAGAAGTGGACTCTAGAAGTACTATGAATGTAATTACGATAAGGAATCAAACTTTATCAATTGTTTTATAGATCATTCTCCAAAACATTTTGTTTGAACTTTAATTCGAACTATAAAAAAATCAAAATGTCAATAAAAAAAAGATTTCAATGATTCCCACCTTTGTATTTCGGAAGGGGATACATATATATAGTAAGAAATTTTCATTTTCCTAAATTCTCTATTTCGCTCAAGGGCTCTTATCTATCTTATCTATCAGACTTTCTTATCAGATTTATATTAGATAGGGACAATGAGAAACAACAGACCCCTTCTTATTGTTTGTTATTTTTTGGCTATTAAAAAAAGGCGTTCTGTTATTAATTCTGTTTGTTATTACTGATAAATATGAAATTAAACGAATGCGCACTTTACTTTCTAGGGTAAAGAATATATACATAGTGGTTCTTCAACAAGATACTACGCATAAGAAAATCTTGCCCCGGGCGAGTCGCGTATTGTGTACTCGCCGCTTGCTTTATTGCTGTAGAAATTGGATTTAGGCTTTTATCGACGTCGACGCATTTCATATCACGGTTCAAGTGTTACAAAATGGTAGAGTTTACTACCGCTTTTCGGAATTGGAAGAAGTTCCCATACTCCTTTCTGCTAGTGATTCAATCAAATACTTTTTAGAGATGCTAAAAAAGATTACCGGCTTTTTTTATTAAATTGCCCTGCCCGTAGACTTTTTATTTTACTTCTTTGATTTTCTTTTTTTGATAGATATTGGGATTTCGATTTAAAATAATCCGAAATCTCGGAATTCAAGCAAGAGTTACCCCCCCCCTTTTTCGGATTGATCGGAATCAATACACAATACAAATCAAGAAAAAAATGTAGCCAAAGAAATAGACCTGGGGCCCTATCTATCTTCATATCGAATTCTATCGATATGAAGATAGATATTGTAGAAGATTGCTTTCTATTAAGCCTGTATCTTTATAGAGTACAACTTTATACACTCCAAAACCGCAAGTCTACTAGATGGTAGAAAGAAATATATCAATCTTTCTACCATATTATCAAATCTTATAGAATACTGTTAATTCTAGCCTGCGTATTTTATTGAAGATTTAAGAAATTGGAATCCTTTTTTTCTTAAATAATTATCCTTGCTAAAGACATAAGAAGTCAAGTTTCATTTAGATTAATTGTTTTGGCTGACTGTTTTTACATATATGATAAGTAAAAAAGCAGTAGGAACTAGAATAAAGAGTGCAGTAGCAATAAATGCGAGAATATTTACTTCCATAATCTAAGTGGTTTTTAATTCGTAATAACTCGGGATTTAATCCCATAGAGATAATCAAAATTTCGCCTGTAAATTCAACGGGATGAATTACATCTCGATGATATTGAATCGCATCAATGTTATGAATAACATAAATAACAATATCTGGGCTATCAAATTACTTCGCCGTCGCGAATTAAATAGTATAACATAGGAAGATCCTTTATCCATACTCAATAGAAAATTGAATTCGTAATCGAATCAAGAAATCTTTTTTTTTCTTATTCTTTTACATTCTTTCTACACCCTACCGTCTTCCTTGTACAATCATCGGATGAAGTATCATCTGACCGCTCGCTTTCCTTTCCATTTACATTGTATTGATAACAAACCCCAAAAAATAACAACACTAGAAGTAAAACGAAAAGGGGGCGAGAGTTAAACTCGAAACTCCTATTTTTAATGATATAATTTTCTTTTTCTTACACGAAAAAGAAAATTGTGAAAAAGCCAAATTCCGGTATAGTATAAAAGATCTAATCTTCTATAACAATCTTTCGTTTTTTTAGGCTTTGTTTGTTTTTCGATAGCACCTTTACTTTAACTTTCTAATTCTAATAATTCTATCTAATAACAATAAGATAAAAAGGAAAACTATTCTTAATTACCCCACAAATAACACAAATAGTAGTAAAGGGGGTGGTTGTTTGCTCTTTTTTAAATATTCTCTTTTGTTAGATTAGTACTAGCATATAGTAAAAAAAGTTCCGTGTAAAATTCGATTTCAATGATATAGATTTAAAAAACGGAGTTAGTTTGAGTCATTGAGACTACAAAAAGCGGAACTAGAAGGGGAGAGATTTTTCATTTTGAATCTGAAAATTCTTTTTCGGGGTAACTCAGATTCCATTTTGGAGGGTACAAGAAATGAATTCTAGTTGTGTATGTGCTCCCGAGAAATTCTATTCCATTAGATAAGATAGAGGCGATAAATTGAAAGACCAAACCCAGTATGTTATTCCTTGAAATCCTGAATATGATATTCCCAAAAATTGGACTAATCCAATTATATCTCTCTCCCACCAATAGTTACTCGTTGAAGCAATAAAAATTTATATATTTGGTGAGGAGAAATAACGAAAAAAGAAAAAATTTCTATTGATAATGACCTAAATTCTATTCATTTCATTGTACCTCTTTTTTCATAAAATGAAAATGGCGAGGTGAATTGATGTGTTTATTGGATCCGTCGGGACTGACGGGGCTCGAACCCGCAGCTTCCGCCTTGACAGGGCGGTGCTCTAACCAATTGAACTACAATCCCAGGGAAATAAGGGCTACCGCATCAATATTTTTAGGATTTTCTTCAAACCCATTCAAAAAATTTTCGTGTTGTAACAGAGACACGAGTAATATAGTGATATCCACATAATTATGCACTTTCTTTTTTAGTGAGAGCGACACGAATTACATTACAAGTGATTCTTTCCTTATTTCTAAATCCTTATTTCTAAATCGATTCATATTGATATCGATTGAGTATCCATTTTTCAATCAAAATTGATTTCTTTTCTCGTTTCTTTTTTATACTTATAGATCTTTCTACTTACAGATACTGATATGAATCTAGATCTAGATCGGAATTTTTTGGAACAAAAATTTGAGCAAATAAAAAAAACAAATACAAGTAAAGATATGTATATCGAAAAATGGACTTCTTGGGCCGAGCTGGATTTGAACCAGCGTAGACATATTGCCAACGAATTTACAGTCCGTCCCCATTAACCCCTCGGGCATCGACCCAGAAAAAATCCATTCTATTTTCAATTTTAGGCTTATTAATAATGCACGATCAACTTGCTTTTATAGTACCCTACCCCCAGGGGAAGTCGAATCCCCGCTGCCTCCTTGAAAGAGAGATGTCCTGAACCACTAGACGATGGGGGCATATGTGTCCGACCGCCATCAGACTATGAGCATAGTATCAACAGTTTTTCGAAATTGTCAATAGAGTCAAGAGAATGTAAGAATATGATTCGATTCAAGGGATCATTTCGTTCTTCAGGATTCCATAACGTTTTTTGATTCGTCATTCCTATTTACTTGACCTATTTAGTAGAATAGAATTCGAATTTTGTATGTCAAAACTAAAATAAAAATCGAATATCTAAGAAAATTCTCTCTAAATCTAAATTCAATAGGAAAAAAAGGTTTCGATTAACTATAATATTACTAATACTATATTACTACGATATTTTATATAATATAAAAATAAAACTTTCAACACCATTTCTTCTACTTTCTTGATTTATTCATTTTTTTAAGCCGAAATACGTCTTCGTAGTAAACTAGAAAATTTATAAAGGAGAAATCCGGGATGAGAAAGGGAATCAAAAAAATTTCGGAAATTTTTTTTGTGGCTTAAGAGGACAAATCCAACTTCTCCATCACATGATTTAATGAAATATCTTGGATTTCTGTCAAATTAGTAGGTACATGCTTTAAGTTATTTTTGGTCTGATAGGGAACAATTTAAGAAAAGAAAAAAATGAGGGTCGGCTTGATTCATTGAAGTGATAGTTTTACAAGATCCATAAATGGTTTGATCTGAGACTCAACAGTAAATCAACTTGATCATTCCGGAAAGAGCCACCCGCCGCATTTACTTTCTTTATTATTTATTATATAGTATAGTCTATAATAACATATTCTCTAATATAGGGAGAGAGAGATTTTTTATCTGCATAGTGACTCATTCAGGAATTAAGTTAGTTAAAGGGCCCCTTTAACTCAGTGGTAGAGTAACGCCATGGTAAGGCGTAAGTCATCGGTTCAAATCCGATAAGGGGCTTTTTACGTTTTTTCATACAACCCAAGTCGTAGTATTCCTGTTTGAACGTAGAATACAGGGTTTTCTGCTTTCCTTAAAGTGAAAGGAAACAACTGTATAATATTAAAGATAATACATTCTAGTAGTTCTAAAGTTGAACATCTTCTCGTTATACTGAATAATGATAAATGATAAGATAAGTTGTCTATTGAATCACCAAATATTCCGATTTCTTTTTCAATTACTCCAAGGTAATCCATTTGAAAGATGCCAAATCAACAAATAAAAAGAGAAAAGTAAGTGGACCTGACCTATTGAATCAGGACTATATCCGCTATTCTGATAATAAAATTAGATAGATATGAAATTGGAGCAGTTGACCCCTTTTTTTATATTTCATTTCTTTGGACTGCGTATCAATTTGTCGATATTTCCGGTGAAATTTTTGTATTCCTAGATATTCCACAAGAATATTTTGGGTATTACCTTCCTTCTCTCTGAAGTAAGGGAAAAAGTTTCTTCTAAACCACAAGATAAAAAAAGCTTTTCGCTACCCTTATTTGATTCCAGAGGAGTATTAATATCTATTTATAGAATAAGTTATACAATAGAATACGATTTCGATATATCTATTAGATTATTAGATCGTAATTTTATGCACCAACTGTTTTTAGATCTATGCATCCCATATTCTTGTTTTGACAATGGGGTGAAAAATACATGCGAGAAAAAACTTTCAGTTGGGATATCCTAGTTTTTTTTAATATTGTATGGAATTTCATTAAGTTAGGAAAAA